CTCAATTACTTAGAGTAAATTCTCATTTTTTTTATGAATGTAATGAGCCTATCCTCTCTTCTTTATTCAAATATTCAAATGAAAAAAACGAATCTAATGCAAAACCAAAATACTTGGAGGACTCTTCTGACAAAATAAAAATATGTAATTGTCAGCAAAGTTGTTTCTTTTTTTTTCTTCAGTTCAAATCCAAAAATGCTTCTTACTTATATAAGACATAGGTCGTCGATTCCGCATTGGATAAAAGAGGTAAAATGCCCTTTTTAGAATAAGTGGTTCAAATCATTTTATCGAGATGAGTGTTCTATAATCGATAAAATAGTTATTTAAAAATCACCTCTATATTAACATAGTGGTAGAAAGAGTACTATGCTGCGCCTAGACTTCAAGCGGTTTGCTTTAACCATCTTAACAGCCCCTCATTATTGGTTGCTAGAGAATCAAAGTAGATTTGCCAATGAATCACGAAATGTTATGGTTCTTACCTAGAATTTCTTAATAAGTAATTCGCGAGATCATGTGCCTCCCTTTCCTAGTTATAAAGGAAAAGGGTACAGCTGATTGGATCCAGCCTATTCTTGAAATAAACAACTCACACACACTCCCTTTCCAAAAAAGATCAATACACCAATAACTACACTTAGATTTATTGGATTTGTTGCTAAAATATCGGTATTAAATCCGAAACTCCCGGCAGATGACCAGTGGCCCAAAGAAACGAAAGAATCGGTTACATTTTTCATATAATCTCCCCTTGACTAAAAAATTGACCAGAGTTCTTTTTCTATTACTTTGCCCTTCTTATTTATTATTCTTATTGATTTATTTTTTTGAAATCGAGTCAAAAAATATTCGAGTTATGTTATAAAGTATGAACTACTCCTTAGTTGTTGCAACACCTCATAAAAAGAGTTTCTCTTGACTACGAAGGGGAAGGATGAAAGAGAGGCGGTATGCTAATTCCTCATCTGCAAATCAGCCCTTCCCATAGGTTATTTTCTCAACGAATAAGGAATTGTAGGAGGGAAGTCTTGATCTAATTTGAAAAAGCAAACGACAAGTCCAAGGCAATAAAATAGGAAAAATATGTGTTTTTTCTAAGATTAAACAAAAGGATTCGCAAATAAAAGTGCTAATGCTACAACCAATCCATAAATCGTTAAAGCTTCCATAAAAGCTAGACTAAGCAATAGAGTACCTCGTATTTTCCCCTCTGCCTCGGGCTGTCTCGCGATACCCTCTACGGCTTGACCCGCAGCAGTCCCTTGACCAATTCCAGGTCCAATAGAAGCAAGCCCTACAGCCAATCCAGCAGCAATAACGGAAGCAGCAGAAATCAGTGGATTCATGATAAGTCCCTCGTACCAACAAAAAGAAATGGTTAATAATACAATCAGCCGATGAATTATGACTTAATTATTCCATCGATACATCCAGGCGAAGTAACTAAGAACTTCGAATTTAAGTAAGAATATTATTGACTAATCCGAACTACTTCGATATCTATTTTTTCGTTTCTATCAACAGAGTTTTTTTGAATTCATAGAACTTTCGTTCTTCCATTTCTTGGTTCCGAACTCTTATTTCAATTCTTTCATCTTTTCTTGATTTCATCTCTTTATTCAGCAAATTCACAGCCACAACGATATGAGAGGACTTCTATTTGAACCCACACACGGTAGTAGGTAAAATGAAATAGATCTTTAGTTCATATATAACTAGTCAATATCTAATATTACATATACATGTCTTTCTTCCATAACGTAAACCATTAGATTTAATTGGATTCTCGAATCCATTCATTTCCTTTTTTTTGTTTTTGAAAGCGTCATAGATAGGCTAGAATTTACCCCAGTATACCAATCCAAGTCAGAAGACTCAGTCTCAGAGTCAGTCAAGAGTCCTTCCATACTGAGTAGGAAGGTCAGTCAGATCAATGAGACCCTCTGGAAGCCCTCCGGCGATATAGAACTTATAGACATGGGTTCAAATTGCTTCTGTCTTAGAATGGAAGACAAAGAAGCAATGACTCATGCCCTCAGGCTTGGCCCTTGGGTGATTAACAATCATTATCTTATATATAGTTAGTATATATAGTTAGACGATGGCGCCCCGGGGTTCTGCCCGTCGACGGATACTGTCCAAACAACCATTGTGTGGGTAGAGTTCAAGAATTGTCCATCCACTGAATTCCATCCTTTATCTACTCTTTCATTGGTCTAGTCCGTCTTTATCAAATTCTTCTTTTATCCTTGCTTTTGAACAAGAACCTGAATGGAATCGAAAGGTCTTCGAACCTTTCAAATGATTCCATCTACCCACTTTGGTAGAACATCTTTCCTCGGATTCATTGGAACCTTCTTTTTCAAAACTTGACTCTCCAGGAAAGGTAGTGTTTAAATAGTTCCAAGTCAGCGTGTCAAGCAAGGCTCATTTTGAGTTCGCTTACTCGACTTATTACTAGAAAGCCAACCTTGTCCCTTTTTTATATTGAAAGAGC